GAAGTGCTTTTCTTGCGTATTCTTGATGAACCAGCGTTTATATATAGATGTAGGAGGCTTTGTTTGGGAAGTAAGAAGCCCCTTTGACATCTCTTGATCTGCAAAGAATTCTCGACGTGAAAACACAGAGACAAAGGGCTGATCTTTGAATAGGAAAAAGAATGGATCGGCAGGGTCCCAAATGTATTGGCTTATTCGAAAAAAACCTTGTTCTTTGGAGGATCTATCTCGTGTCTGGTACTGCATGGTTCCACTCTGCAAGAACTCCGAATCATTCTCTTGAAGCTCATCCTCTTTATGATAAATGATACGCTTGCCCCGAAATGACCTGGCCCAATAGGGAAATCCCAATTCATTGGACCTTTCGATATAATCAAATAGATTGCCACAAGGGCACCATATTCTAGGAGCCCAAACTATGTGATTGAATAAATCCTCCTCTATCTGTTGCGGGTCGAGGGCTCCTTCTTCAAACTCCGACTCGTATTTTTCATATAGAAATCTCTGATCAACAAAAGAACAAGATCCATTTTGCATCATATCTAAGGGATTTCTTGGTTCGGACCGAAGAAGCAATGTCACTCGATCATTATCAAACTGACTGCAATATTTTTCTGTCCGTGAGGATCCCACCAGAGCGCCTTCTACTTCTAATAGGCCATGAACTAGATCAGAATCATTCTCAACGAATCCATAAGAAGTGATCCAATTTTTTTCATCGGGTCCGGGTAGAGACCAAAGATCTTGAGCGACCGATCCGGCAGAACAACTCAAAAGATAAAGAAGTATCGTTAATTTCTTCATGCTCGTTCCAAGCTCGAAGTACCATTTGTACAAAAAAGAATCCCCTTCCTTACATGATTTCTTCTTCATATAGATAGATATAGGATCTATGGGGCAATTACTTAGAAGTATATTTTGTGCCACAGCCCTTCCTATCTGATAGAAAAGGATCCCATGATCCTGAACCGATCTTACCTGGGATCGCAAATCCCAAGTTTGTCTATGAAGAGCGGATCTAATTGTATTAGTGTCTAGAATGGATTTCTTCTGTGTAATACTAATGGATAGGGCCTCATTGGTAAGTGCTACAAGATCTCGTGCATTGGAGCCCATGGTTATGGCCCCGAATCCATTAGTATGGAACATTTTCTTTTCCAAGTGAAATCCCCTAGTATATGAAAGAGTGAAAAAGTGCTTTCGTTGTTGTGGAATAAGAAGCCTCCGTATCTTAATGCATGTATTTAATTTATTCGGAGCTATTAGAGCGGGATCTACTTTTTGGGGAATATGAGTCGAAGCAATAACAAGGATATTTCTAGTGGAGCATCTTTCACAATCCCTGGAGAGATAGTTCACTAATAGACCGAGGGATAAGTAATTCGACTCATTCACATACAGATCATGAATGTTTGGAATCCATATTATGCAAGGAGACATTGCTTTTGCTAATTCGAATTGAAGGGTGATATCAAATCGGTCTTTTTTCGGTGTCATATACATAGTTAGCGCATTCGTCATAGTTAGCAGCTCTGTATCAAGGTCATCATCGATATCGTCACTACCATCAATATCGATATTGTCACTACCATCAATATCATCAATAAGATAACCTTTAGGCTTGTCATCCAGGAACTTGTTCGGAAATACCGTAATGAAAGGAACATAGGAGTTTGTCGCTAGGTATTTGACCAAATAGGATCGTCCAGTTCCTATAGAACCTATCACTAAAATACCCCTAGACGGGGATAGGGCTAAGCGGAGCGAAAAGGGTTTTCCATGAGATGGGAAATGAAAACTATTAGCCCCACACGAGGTTTGTGAATAAGTGATTGTCTGATAATGAGCAAGGAATATCCGTCTTTCTGCTAAACAGGATCTATTGAACTCATAATTCATTAGATATTTTTTATGAATGTCAACTAAGTATCGTAAGTAAATTGATCCCGGTTGTTCAACCATTTGATAACCAGAGTCATTCTTTGATAAATGATCACTATGAGTCAGACTCAATAGAATTTGATCAATCCTTTTTTTTGTCGTTAAGGTGGAGAACTGAACCAAGAATTCTCTTTCTTCATCATCAATCGAATCACTGTTCGCGACCCAGGATTCTATTTTATCATCAATCCAATCAACGTTCACGTTTTTTCTTTTTCTTATCAATGAATAGATCTCTTTACTTGTACGACTTAGATATCTCGTATTTCTCGAAAAAGTGATTCGATTGATAGGATTTGGTATGATACTTATGATATCGATGAGATTGATATTCAAATATTTCTTCTTAGAACGTATTGATTTGACCCCATAAGTGGGACCACCACCCAATAGCATGTTGCCACCAGAAGCAGAACCCCGTATTTCTTCTAGAGAATCTCCTAATTGTTCCAGAGTAACTAGAAAGAGATTCTTTAACCAGAAAGAGTTCAGTTCAGATGTAGGATACCTATCCAGAAGTTTTCGCAACTCAATCATGTATGATGGAATCATCAAAGAT